ACTGCCTCTCTTGCTAAAGTTCATATCCATATCGAAAGTATTTGAATAAAAACATAAGAATATGTATACTGTACACCTTATTTTATTATGTTATTTCCTTGGGATTGTAGTTCAATTGGTCAGAGCACCGCCCTGTCAAGGCGGAAGCTGCGGGTTCGAGCCCCGTCAGTCCCGATGGATCCAAATCCAATAAAAAAATACAGCAATTCATCTTCCATTTTTCTGTTCTGTGAAAGAAAGTACAAAGAGTAGAATTTCATTGCCAACAGGAATCCCTTTTCTTTTTATCTTTTTATTTTTTAAATTTCTATTGTTTGGCTTTGTTTGGAACCAAAGATAAGTGTAAAAGCGGTTAGATGATACTTCATCAAATGATTGTACAAGGAGGGCGCTAGTTTATAGGAAAGGGTGGAAAAGAATGAAAAATATAAATCAAAGTGGGGTTTTTGATTGTATCAAAATTGACTTTGGAATTCGATATGGATAAAAGATCTTCCTATGTTATATTATTCAATTCTTGACGATGAATCAATTTGTCAGATATTGTTATTCATGATATTGATCCGATTCGATTATATCTCGATGTAATTCATCTCATTGAATTTATAGACAAAAGATTTATTATCTCTATGGGATTAAATCCCGAGTTATTGCGAATTAAAGAAAAACGAAAGGATGAAATTATGGAAGTAAATATTCTCGCATTTATTGCTACTGCACTGTTCATTCTAATTCCTACTGCTTTTTTACTTATAATATACGTAAAAACAGTAAGTCAAAGTGATTAATTTAAATTAAACTTGTGACTTTTTAGTTTTTATCAATGATTGAAGAGAAGAAATAAAATAAAAAGGATTCAAATTTCACGTTTTAAATGAAATCATCGAACTAGAATCAGCAGTATTCTATGAGATACTAGATAGTATGGTAGAAAACGATTTTTCTACCATACTAGTATTATTATTGTACTGTACTGTATAAAGTTTGCTGTATGACGATACAGGTTAATTTAATATATATCAATTGACATTATATAGATATAAATTCCATATAGAATGTACATAGTGTCATGTCCCAATCCTATTTCTTTGCTTCATCTATTTCTATTTGATTTGTGTTGATTCCAATCAATTTGAAATAATCGAAAGACAGCTCTTACTCTTACGATTCTAATTCCTAGATTTCTTATCTTTTTTAATATGAATTCCGATATCCATTGAAAAAAAGAATCAAATCAATGAAAGAAAAAGAGGTATGGGTATAATAAAAGAAAATCAAGTCATCTTCTTGTTAGCATTCCAACAAAGAAGTAATTGATTAACCAGTTGACAGAGTATCCAGAGGTTCCATGGGAACTTCTTCGGATTTCGAAAAGGATTAATAAACCTCACCAATTTTAACCCTTCAACCATTATATGAAATGAAAAAAAGACCAGCATAAATAAAATTTTTAAAATAATAAAACAAATGGTAAATGCGCAATATGTGACTTGCCCAAGACAATATTTTCTTATGTGTAGTATCTCCTTGTACAACCACTATGTCTATGTTGTTTCCCGTAAAAAAGTGTATCCACGTAATGTAATAACAGAACTCTTTTCTCTTTGAAGAGGAAAGACGGAAAAAAATAACAAATAAAAAGTAAAAAAAAAAGTAAAGTATATAAAAGGCTTTCGTTCTTACTCTTACTCATTGTCGATATAGAAAATTTATGAAGAATTCGATTGGAAAAGATTTCATACCATTTGGAGTACTTTCGAAATACGAACATAGGAATAATTGAAATATTTGTTTGATTGAAAGAGTTCATATGTTATTTATAGAATACATTACTCCACTAGAATCCAATACATATAACTTCGAAATGAAAATTTTTTGAAATTCAATTTTTAAATTGAAATAGTGAATTAAAAAAAAAAGTCTTTGCAGAACGATCTATAAAAAAAATTGATACAGTTTGATTCCTAAACTCAATTAGTAGTACTTCTAGAGTCCACTTCTTCCCCATACTACGAGTGAAAGGGAAAATGTAAAGACTACCATTAAAGCAGCCCAAGCGAGACTTACTATATCCATGTGAATTATGTCCTCGATCTCTATGAAGGAATTATTCAATTATTGTTTACTAATAATAGTAGAATTACCAGCGCAGAGTCAAAAGGGGGTTCTGATCCAACACCATTGATGAAAAAATCCAATAAATCCAATTAGACCAAGTTCTAATGATTATACTAAAAGATCTCTAGTATAATCGGAAAACATTAAGTACAAGCAAAATAGGCAGAGACAGCCCTTGAAGTCTCAAAAGTATCAAAGGAATGTTAATAATATGTCAGAATAATAAGACCTATTCTTTCTTTTGTCGCCCTTCATTTCATTAATTCAAAAGTATAAAAATATAGAATCAAGCTAGATCATTATCTATCGCATACTCCTATTTTATTTCTTTTCGATTTTTCCCTTTTATTTGATCTCAATCTTACCATCTTCGATTGTCGCT